CCCTTTATTAATTCATTTTTTTTTTTACTTTCACTTTTGAACTTTCTGAATTTATTATTTACGACAAAATACAATTTAAATGTGAAATTATTGAGTAGTCTACTTCCCTTCAAATGATGAACCCCCTTTAAATTAAAGGAATACTTTGGGACTCGTAAGGGATTTACTTGTCTATATATCGTTTCGTTCCATTCGATCTTTTAGGTCCCTACTTACCTCGACGGCTATGTCATTATGCCCCTTGAAGCATATATGCGATAAATAGACTTCTGTAACCATGTCATATTTACTTGCTTTAACAGAACCTCTCTCTAAAAGAAATGGAATGGCGCATTCCACTAAAAAATATTTTTTTTTTTTTCACGAGGTATAACTAGCAATTCCTATTTAGCTGTTATGGAATCGACCATGGATCAATTCCCCCTTCATTTTGGGATCTTCATTTTGGGATATTGAATACACCCAGAATTCTGAGCTTCATGTTACTCCTTCCAAGAAACATGTCAGAGTCGGGGGCACCCCAATCAGATTGAATGGGATGACAGTTTAGTAGTGCAAATCTGTAAAATGCGAATTTCGATCAAATCACACATCGCAATATACTAGGCCTTCTAATTCCTTAAGGGGTTTATCTAAAAGATTCGCGATATAACTAGGAAGGCGTTTCAAATACCACACATGAGTTACTGGACATGCGAGTTTGATGTATCCCATTTGATATCTTCGTATCCGAGAATCAACAAATTCCACCCCGCATTCTTCACAAAATTTCGGGTCCTCTTTTTCCGCTCCGATCACTCGATAATTTCCACAAGCACAAATTCCACTTTTTATGGGTCCAGAGATTCTTTCACAAAACAATCCATCTTTTTCCGGTTTATTGGTTTTATAATGAAAAGTATAGGGCTTTGTCACCTCTCCAACTATCTCCCCATTTGGTAGGATTTTGTTGGCCCAAGCCCTTATTTGTTGAGGAGATACTAATCCAATTCGAAGTTGTTGATGTTTATACCGGTCGATCATAGAATAGAAATTCTGATTCATTCGGATCAAACTTCCTTCCGATTAATCTGAAAATTCTTCTCAGATACAAGGAAATGGTTCAGTTCCAGAGCCAAAGATCGTAGTTCTCGAACGAGCAATCGAAAAGATTCTGGGGCATCCTCAGGATTAGGTACTATTCCTCCAATGATCGTAGCACCAAGTAATTCTTGACGAGCTCTAATATGATCAGATTTATAAGTAAGCATCTCTTGTAAAATATGAGCAACACCAAATCCCTCTAGAGCCCAAACTTCCATTTCCCCTACTCGTTGCCCCCCTTGCTTAGCCCTTCCTCTAAGGGGTTGTTGTGTAACAAGTGCGTAATGCCCACTCGAACGTCCATGGATTTTATCATCAACTTGATGAATTAATTTTAGGATATAGGACTTGCCTATTAGAACAGGTTGTTCAAAAGGATCTCCTGTTCTTCCATCAAATATTCTGCTTTTTCCCGGAAACTCGGGTTCAAATACCCATGGGTTTTTTGTTTGCTTACTGGCTTCATATAATTCGGAAAACACCAGTTTTCTCGAAGCCTCTTGCTCATATCTCTCATCAAAAGGTGCTATTCTATAATGTCTCTTTAGTAGATCCCCTGCTAACCCGAGTGAACATTCAAATATCTGTCCTACATTCATTCGTGAGGGTACTCCTAATGGATTGAAGACCATATCAACAGGTGTTCCATCTTGCAAGTAGGGCATATCTTGTCTAGACAAAATTTTAGAAATGATACCTTTATTCCCATGTCTTCCAGCTACTTTATCACCCACTTTGATTTCACGTTTCTGTAAAATATATACATGAATCTTTTCTGGATTATAGCTGGAACCCGTCTTTTTCTGGATCCATCTCACATCAATAACTCGACCTCTTCCGCCTATAGGTAGTTTTAGAGAAGTTTCTTTTGAAGTGGATACCTGAATGCCAAGTATAGCTCGTAATAATCTATCCTCGGGGGCATACGAGGATTCGTTCGCTGTCTGAGGTGTTAATTTACCTATTAAAATATCGCCGGTTTCTATCCAAGATCCCAGCATTACAATTCCATTTCTGTCTAAATTTCGGAGTAAATGAGCCTCTAAATGGGGTATTTTCTTAGTAATTCTTTCGGGACCTTGACTTGTCACATGAGTCTGAATTTCATATTTCCGTATGTGAAAAGAAGTATAAATATCTTCACACACTAGCCGTTCGCTAATTAGTACTGCGTCTTCAAAATTGTAACCTTCCCACGGCATATAAGCTACTAATACGTTTTTTCCTAAAGCGAGTTCCCCACCAACTGTAGCCGCCCCATCCGCTATAATTTGCCCCTTTTTTATACATTTACCCTGCTGAACCTGAGGTTTTTGATGCATACAAGTATTTTTGTTGGAACGTTGATACATAACTAATGGAATGCTTATAGTGTCCCCATTACTTGATAAAATGATCTTGTGAGTATCAGTATAAA